TGATTAGTTCCACAAATCTCACTGCACTGACCATAGTAAACCCCTTCTCGTTGTACCGAAATAGAGATCTGATTTAAACGACCAGGTACAGCATCACATTTGACACCTAAGGAAGGTACAGCCCAACTATGAGGTACATCAGCAGGTGTTACAATAATACGTAGATGAGTTTTGGCTGGTACAACCACTCTATTGTCCACTTCTAATAAACGTGATTGACCCAATTCTAGATCATCTTCTGGAATCGTATAACTGTCAAAAGTGAGTGACTGTTCATCGGAACTGTTATAGTCTGAATACTCATAAGTCCGATACCATTGATGTCCAATAGCTTTGATAGTAATGGCTGGATCTACTACTACCTCGTCCATTGAGTATAACAGAGCAAATGATGGTATAGCAATGAACATCGGGATGATACTAGGAAATATGGTCCGAAGAATCTCGATAGTAGTTCCATGAACAATCCTTTGCGGGATTGGATTTTTTTGATAGTGGAAATGCCATAAAGCGCGAACCAAGATCCGTGATACGAAAACCAAAATAAGAATGAGGAAGAAAAAGATATCGTGATGTAAGTCTATTATTCCTTGCATCATAGGTGTTGCTGCGTCTTGAAATCCTAATTGCCATGGTTCCGCTGCATCACAAGGAGCAATCGTGAGGAATTTATTTAGAACAATAACAATCATTTGCTTTGGTTCATTATTTGACTGCTCTGCTCCCAAAAGGAGAGACTTTCTTTTTATTGCTTGCTCTCCCAATTCAGGAAGACTGATTGTAAATCGCCAGTTGGGTTTACCAACCAAGAAAGACATGGGAAAAGAAAGGCATTACTGGGACATTTTTAAGTAAAGACTGACTACACTGCACACTGTCTATATATCTGTTTTCAGTCTCAATCAAAGACAGTTCCATTCGATCTTAGCCGATCTAAGGTTGACCGTCTCTCCGGCCCCCTTTCGGTGCACTTATTGGAGAGCTCTTTGGGCCTGCCGCTTTCTCAATCGAAAATGGAAACTGTCAAGATTAGCCTACTGAACGATTCCATCTATCACTTACGTTATTTCTCAAGGTTAAAAATCCATAATTGTTGCATTAAGTCATCGTTCCGTCATCCAACATGCTTCTATCTAAGTGATTTCATACCTTATTCCCTCCGCCACCCTCACCCTTCTAAGCTCCATAGCCCTATGCCTTTAGTCTGCTTTGAATGATCATTTCACTCTTCGAAGGTGAGCGAAGTACTTCGAGGGATTAGATGGAAGGAACCTCTGCTAAGAATGGAATGCATTGATTTGGGGCACTTCTTCTCCTTATTATTTAGCTTTCAAGTGGGAGAGGACTTCCAATGAGTCATTTATGTTAACCCCTACTTTGTGGTACTATCTCAGTCTAAGGCTTTGGGAGCCAGCATTTGTGGGAGCTGAGGCCACATTCACTACCGTCGCAGTCTGGGTCCAACTAGGAGGTCTTCCCATGTAATTCTATTACATGACCACATTGAATAGGCTAGGAAAGAAAGGAATCTTCGCGTGGACAAAGAGAGAGAAGAGAGGGCTAGGTCAACCTTATGGATAGCGTAGCGTAAGGACGGGATAGGAAAGAGAAATGCTCAATGAAGCGCTCAAGAGACCCTAAACCCTTGTTGAGCAGGGCTAGTCAGCGCCTTCCCTTAATTAAAAGAAGGACGTGGTAACCGTCTTTACTTTAATGATGAGGGGAACGTCTCTTTCAAAGCTTTAGTGCGGTTTCAGCGTCTTAAGTAGGGTTGTCGTTTCAAGTATGCCGTGTTGGTGGTATGACCTCACCTGACACATTAGCGGATTCACCTCCGGCATCAGTTCCACCAAGTGTGCCTTCTGCCTCGACAACACCAGAATGAGAAAACAAAGCCATTTCTGGAATGTAGTGTTAGCCAACGACCGCTGGGACGCAGCGCATCAGCCAAAGCCATTTGACGTGAGGTTCCTTTCTTCAAGGCCGATTTAGAGGGCCTTTTTTCGCTAGTTCATCCCGACAATTGTGTCTTACCCATTTAATCCACTTAACTCACGTTACAAGCGCTTCCGGAATTACATCCATCCTTGACAACCGTTTGAGAGTTCTAGCATGACGACGGCCTTAAGGGAAGGCGGTAGGTGGCCACGGTAAGCAGCTTGTCCAATTTTGCATGAATTCTAAAAGTTCCATTCGTTGTGACCCGGGCACGACCTTAGAGCGAGCTCGTGAGCGCCCCGAAGTACACAAAATACCGGCTGGTACAAAGCAGGTCAGGAAGCTTGACATGACAGAAGTTCGAGTCGAACCAGACTAGCAGATAGTGGGGCGATTGGGAGTGAGGTTATGAAAGAAAAAAAGGAGACGTACGAGCTTGCGAAGGGAGACCGCTATAGGGAGCAAGCGGAAGAAGCAACGGCTAGCGCGCTCAATCGTTGCTTCTTCGGTAAAGTGCTGAGCTCCTTCACGTGCGGCTAAATGAGCTCTTGTTGCTTCCTCTGCCTACTCCTTGCGCTAAAGTACGGTACACTGAAAACCATGCCCAGCAAACAGAACTAAGTGCTTGCTTCTGCCCCTCAATGATAAGCTTTCTTAAAGGAATTCTTTTCCCGGTACACGGAACTTAAAAGGAGGAAGCCCACCAAGCGGAACTGCACTATCAATAAGTGGGACACCCAGTTTCAGTGGCGTGGACCATAGAGGTAGGGGCAAGAGACGCAAAGGGGCAATAGAGAAAGCAGCAGATCCGGAGCAGGGGCGAGCGAATCCATAACCACTAGATCGATGGATTGAGACCCCCAGTGAATGATCCAACAGTTCCATCTCCAGTAAAAGCATAAGAGGTGCATCTGATCGGGTAGCAGTGGGAGAGAGGAAGAAGAGGCACCCACTAGAGAAGCAGCAAATGATATGGCTCGTTCGTATAGGCAGATAAAAAGTGAATGCCTATGTGCCAAATAGCGTGACTCAAGATAGAATTGCAGCTTGTCAATCAAGGTCCGGATCGAATCGCATTGAGAAGGATTTGGAGTAGGATAACTAGGTTGAATGCATTGGACTGAAAGCTGACAGCAAGCATTCCTTTATGATAACAGACTAAGGACAGACGGGAGGAATGGGATAACTAACTACGACGGCTGGACCATAGAAGACTGGAAGGAAGATACTTGGAAGGCTTACAAGCCTAGATGGACAACAGCTTAAGCGATACGGATATGGTGATAGACCGGCGAACACATGAACTACCTCTAATTCACCTACCACCTATTCATCCCTTTACTCAAAACTAAAGAATGATTGGGTAGATCGACATAAGAGAGGGTGTCAAATATACCTCTGTCAAACGTCCCCTTGGGCTTCGCTTCTTTAACGCATCTTTAAGGCTGATTTAACGCTTCTTGAAGGCTTCTTTCTGGTGTCGGTACCCTGGACCATAAGTAGAATGAATGTTCTACTTAAACCAGCTATGACAGGTTTTCGGTAACCTTAGCCGAACTCGGGTGACTGAAGGATATTATGATTCAAGCTCTGAAGCGAATTCTTTTCTCTATTGTACCCTCATCGACATCTCCTTACGCTGATTCAATAGCAGCTGGGTCGTGAACAAGAGCTGAAAGACGTGAAAGCTCAAAGCTACTGGTTCTGTCATACTCGATTCTATTTCTTTCGACTTGAAAGTTACTGCCTTTTAATTTGAACTTCTCATTTCTTACGCTAGCAAAGCAGGCTTGCTTTAAACCATACCTGCTATCAAACGGGAGTGAAGAAGTGTCTTGCTCTTGTTGACTTACTACTTAAGGGATAAGGCCTTTTTCTTAGAGGGCGTAGGAAAGAAAAAGAAACTACAACTCAAACCCCTCCAAAAAAGAAATATTCCTAGTAGCTTTAGTTGTCAGGTTATAGTTACGGAGGAAATAAAAGAGCTTAAAAACGAGTTGGCTCACTCACAGCCCTGATCTACGATCACCCTTTGCCTGCTTGCTTGAAAAAGAGGGACGGAATTACTTTATAAAAGATAAAAGTAAAGCACAGTGAGTGACTGATTTAAAGGTTTTCTAACTTACTAGCCCAGAGAGCTTAGTATATTAGATAGGGGCATCAATCTATCTTTTAGCTAAAGCCTAGCCTGTTGAAACTAAGACTGAGACTGGGAATGCTACTAGAAAGTTTTACCTTGCACTGGTTCGTTTGGAGAGGGAATTGAGCGCGATGTAGGAGCACTCGTACTATACTTATTATCCACGGGTAAAGGAGCACGGGGCACTCGCCTGGCTCCAAATACTCAGACCTAACCTGCCATCGCTTCCACTAGAATCATGAGGGTGGATGTCCATTCTCTCACTTATGATTTTTTGGTAGATGCCTTTTTTTTATTTCTTTTTTTATAAATAAAGGGAGGCCCTAAACTCAGTTACCTTTCTTCTTCACAGCTTAACCACACTAAATCAGTCTAAGCCGAAAAGCAATAAAGAAGGCTAGCTTCCCCATTCCACATGACTGCCATAAGAGGTATGAAATATCTTCCTAATTAAAGCAAGCAATCCAAGTCCTGATAAGACCAATCCAGATTAGAACCTTAGTCAATTAAGAAAAGGGTCCTGACTCTCTTTCGTTCCCTTCATTTCTCTCATAGTATGGATGAGTTCTTGGACGAGAAGAATCTATTTTTCCTTTCTTTCTCTAAAGGCTATAAAGCTGCTTTGAGCAATGAGCTCATTGAGAAAGAGCCTGATAGGAACCAAGACCTTGGATATAGCTTTGAAGTACGTGTAGGAGGAGGACCACTGTGGGAAGAGAATTCAAGGTAGAGGTACAATGGATAGAGGGCTACGGCAAGGCGTTCGACTCACACTCCTGTCAACACTTCCAAGAGTGAACCCCCGACTCGCTTCCTTAGCCATTTATTTCGGTCAACCAGTGCTAAATTCGACTCATCATTCTTTAAAATGAATGGCTTCTTCCTATAAGGAGAATTCTTTTTGCTTTCTTTCTTGTATCTGCTTTAACGGAGCCCATACCTAACTCGCTATGCTTACAGCTTGGCACGGGAAGCCAAAGGGAAAGCATTCCTTTCAAGGTAGTGAAGTTCTCCAAGCCGAGGGTTAATATCATACCTTCATTCTTGCTTGAATGGCATTCTGCTTTAATATCGGCATAGCCGCTCTTTGCATTGAATAGGTTGTTCTGAACCTGACTTAGCTCTAGAAAGCAGATTCCTTCTTTACTAAAAAATAGAAGGTCGGGCATTGCGCTGTGGCATAAGCTTTGGATTCAGAGTTCATCTAGAACTGAGTAAGGAAAGAAAGGAAAAGATTATATAAGAAGAAAGAGAGATCGGTGTTTTCGCTGCTTCTTATGTTTGCAGTGGTCTCGAATGAGCTCAAGGAGCTATTAGCGAGCACATCCAGGCTCTACCTGATCTAAGGGAAAGCACGTTCATGAATTCATGGCAATATGTGCAGCTCTGGTTTGTTGTGGTGCTTTGGTTTAAGATAATATCTTCTGCTGTGGAATCCTAGCTTAGCTCGTGAGCTAGCTAACTGCTAATCCGTTCTCTTTCCAGGCCGACCCTCCTTTTTTCTAGTCAAGTTGGAGAGGGGAATTCAGCTCGACCGACCCTTTCACCTCTCCTTTTATGACTCTGAAAGCCCAATTCCTATAGTTAAGGTAGCTAGGTATTTCCTTATTTAAGGCTGTTTTAGTCTTGTCTTCTGAGGAGCTTTAGAGCAATCTATCCTAAAAAGAAGCTTTTATAGAATATCCTCCGCTGCTATACTCGCCCCCGGGACTGGTTCAAGGTAAGCTACTGCCTCTACCGGTGCTCCTGTCTCCCGCCTCCACGTGGCACGCACGTGATGACACACAGTTGGTTGTTCCCATCCCCGCTCGAGGGATATAGAACTTTTGCGATCCAGCATTCCCCCTCTCCTCCGTTTCGGAGGAGTCAAAATCCTCTGATGGTTCTGTGACAATATCTATTTGGTCAAAGAATTCCTTCGTCTAGGAAGAGGATCTCTCCTAGGTGTATGTTGAAAATCGATCTTAGAAAGGCCTACTCCCTTCGAGTAATGGTCTTGATGTCAGCCCTCTTCCTATAGATCTGGGATGGAGGGAGGCCAGATAGAGCTTTTTGATATCCCTTTTGATTTGATTAGGCTACTCATGACTTATGCCCAAGAAGAATTCCTTATATATATATGTATATGTATCGTAGATCGAGTTGTGCACTCTATCTTCGGTAGTTCAGGGGGCGGGTTCACAATTGACGCGTAAGTCATTCTACCTCCACCGACAGAGAGCAAAGATAAGACTGAATGGATACCATCGGTAGCCGCGCCTGCTCATAAAGAAAGGTTCTTACTCCGAGAAGACTTACCCAAAAGAGCCAAAGCGTTCAGGTCAGCAACTCTCTTCCAGCCAATAGCTTAAACACTTTAACCTCTCTTCTTACCGCAGTTTTAAATTAACCAAGACTTCTCTACTTATCTATCGTAGATTCCACTGCCCCCACTCTGAGAAAGCAACCAATCTACAGAACACAGCTTTGAAGCCTTAACCACAGAAAGCTAACTCACGGGTCAAAGACTAACGTCAATTGAACTACCTTTCCCCGGATAATCCTCAGTTAAGGAACTCTCACGATAGATCAATCGTATACCAGAATCAAAGAATCGCATTTTCTGTTCCCATTTTTATAATTGTATTTAGAATCTTATCTTGCTAGAAAACCAACTAGTCTCTCTTTTCCTTTGTTACACTACCTACCTAAATGATAACTCTCATAGAAAAGACCCTGAATAGCTTAGCTAAAGGCATCTTCCCACCTTTTATCCTCTCTGTAGCTACGCGGAGAGTCTTATTCTATATGGCTAGCTCCAAGTCTATAGCTCCTTTCCTATGGTCGAACACTACGTTCCTCGATCGAGAAATATTCTTCCTTTCATGATTGATTGCTAGCAGTAAGAATACAGTTAGCTCCTTTCCCAGACCTGGGGCGAAAGAAAGCAAAGAAAGTCAGCTTCTTTCAGATCCCAATAAGCGGGTAAGTAAGTTCTACTCGTCAAGTAACAAGTAAGGCCTTACTTTTAAAGCGAAGATCAGAACCGATTCAATCAATGCGACTTCGTCTCACCAGTCGAAAAGGAAGGAAGAGGGAGGATATGTCGTCAGTGTAGAAAGAGAATCTTCTCATTCAGAAAATGCCCTCTTATCTTATGCGCTACTAAGGAGCGGCAACACCTACCATCTCTGAACGACCGGCTTGAAGAGTCGGAGCTCGGTCAAAGAGAAATTCGAAATGAGCGCACCAACGGACCATGAAAACGTTCTATTCTAATCTACCTTCGAAAAATGAAATTAGCTCAATTGAAGGGCGCCCACTTGCCCGCTCGCCCCTCCCCACCTCTCGGGGTGGCCTCGCTGTCGCCTTTGGCTCGAGCTACTTTTGCTTCTGCTTCCGGGAACAGATGGTTTGCTGCCCAAGTCTACCTCCCAAAAAGCAAGCCATATCGTAATTCAACCTACCACAACTTTACTCTACCCGGGGGGTCCCTTATCCCCGTTGAGTACCCCGGGTTTCCCCTAACGCTGTTTATATTCTTCATCGTCTTTTTTCTTGAGAATGGTTTGGTCGACCCCCGCCTTTTCCATCTTGGATTTGACTGGCAAAGTCTTTTACTTCATTTAATGCGGAGCAGGTTACGGGGCGACTCTCTTTAAGAGTTTTCTTGCTTTCTTTTTCCATCTCTTTTATTAATAGGAATTCTTGACCTTTGCTTTGGATTTGAAAATCGTCTTCCACTGCTTCACGCACGGCGGAGACTTCTTGTCCATCCACGAGAGCGCCCTTTCTCACCTCTAAATTCTGCTGAATTAGCTCTTCTACACGTTGCTCCAAGGCCGAGGTCGATGCGCCTGAAGGAACGTTGGCGGGTTGCTCCGCTGCAGGATTGGCAGCAGGTTGACCTCCTGGAGGATTCGCAGCCGGTTGCTGCTCAAGGGCCTCCTCCTGTGGTACGCGCGAAGAGCTTCCACTGCTTCCGCCGGGAAAGTTATCCATGAAGAAAGGGCTAAAGAAAAGAGCAAGGACTGTGCATTTTAAATCATCATACCATGTAAAAGACGAAAGCATATGCTTAATAACTCCTATAGTGATACTGAAAATCAGAGTCTTAAATAGAAGAAATTGGAGTTTGTCTTTAATTCAAACTAAAGAGGAATTTTTTTTGATAGCTATTGACTCAGCTACTATTGAATCCAATCCTAGGGCATTAAAAGAAGAGTACGAGTTAGCAGGGCTGTCTCACCTTGGGCTTGTTGGCCTAGCTTTTGGTTTTTTTCCGGTGCTAGTGAATCAGATGTTTGAAGGCCTTCTGCCACAGAAGGAAGAGAAATAGCTGTTCGCAAGGGAAGTGACATAGTTAGTGGAAATGGAACCTCGAATGCAAGCTCTGAGGGAGAAGACATCACATCAGAGACAGGAAGGAAGTTGAATTTGCTTTGTGGTATCGTAGAAAAAGAAAAGTAGCTGCAGATGAATGCCCAGAATCAGCTGCCTTAGAATAGGCTATGGGACTTGAGGCAGAGAATGTCCTTACTGTCTTAGTTCAGAGAAGACGCTATAGGTCTTTGTTGGTGTGTAGAGTAGACGGTGTTTGAAATAACCATTTTTTGCAAGGTAACTCGAGCAAACTAGAAATTGCATAAGAAAGGTAGGTCGGATCAACGCGTAGAGAAATGCTACCCGACTTGATCACGCGTTTACTGGCTATTCAAATTCAACTTTTTATTTTTCGAGATTCTGTTGGTGTTCCGTGTGGGCAGTCTCCTCTATCAAAATAGTAAGAGAAAGAGAAGGAAACGGGGAAGAAGCGGGGTAGAGGAATTGGTCAACTCATCAGGCTCATGACCTGAAAACTGCAGGTTCGAATCCTGTCCCCGCCTAATCACTTTTTATGCTGTTGAGGTAGAGATTGGGTTTGTGTTCCAGTGAGTGAAAGAGATTCGTCTTGCTGAATTGAGTGCGCGGGAAGAGAAGAACCTAAGATAGTAGCACTAGACTTGAAGCGGCATTC